TATGCACAATGTGCGTATTCCGTCCAAAAGTTTTCTTTTAGTTCAAAATGATCAATATGTAGAATCAGAGCAAGTAATTGCTGAGATGCGCGCAGGAACAGCCACTTTGAGTGTTAAAGAGAAGGTTCGAAAACATATTTATTCTGATTCAGAGGGCGAAATGCATTGGAATACCGATGTATATCATGCATCGGAATTTACATATGGGAATGTTCATCTCTTACCAAAAACAAGTCATTTATGGATCTTATTAGGGGAGCCATGGAGATCCAGTCTCGTCTCCCTTTCGATTCACAAGGATCAAGATCAAATGAACGCTCATTCTCTTTCTAGAAAACGAAGATCTATTTCTAACCCCTCAGGAACTACTAATCAAGCGAGACCCAAATTCTTTAGGTTGGAGTGTTCTGGGAAAAGAGGGGGTGAGATTCCTAATTCTTCAGAACGTAATCGAATCATAACGGGTCTTTGTAATCTCAGATATACGACCATTCTCGACGCGAATTCTGATTTATTGGCAAAGCGGCGAAGAAATAGATTCATCATCCCACTCCAAATGATTCAAGAACGCGAGAACGAACTAACACCCTCTTTGGGGATCTCAATTGAAATACCGATCAATGGGATTTTTCGTAAAAACAGTATTCTTGCATATTTCGATGATCCGCAATATAGAAGAAAGCACTCGGGAATTACTAAATATGAAACAGTCGAAATGCAGTCAATCGTCAAAAAAGAGGATTTCATTGAGTATGGGGGAGTCACGGAATTAAAGCCAAAAGACCCAATAAAAGTCGATCGATTTTTTTTTATTCCCGAGGAAGTGCATCTCTTACCCGAATCTTCTTCGATACTGGTACGAAACAATAGTATTATTGGAGGAGATACACCAATCACTTTAAAGACAAGAAGTCGAGTGGGCGGGTTAGTCCGAGTGGAGAGAAAAAAAAAAAGAATTGAACTTAGAATCTTTCCTGGAGATATCCATTTTCCTGGAAAGACAGCAAAGATCTCCCAACATAGTGGCGTTTTGATACCACCAAGAACAGGAAAGATAAATTCCAAGGAAGACAAAAAATGGCTCTATATCCAACGGCTCACACTTACCAAGAGAAACTCTTTTGTTTTAGTTCGACCTGTAATCACATACGAAATAACGGATGGGATAAATTTAGTAAGACTTTTACCCCCGGATATACTGCAAGAAAGGGATAATGTACAACTTCAAATTGTCAATTATATCTTTTATGGAAACGGCACGCTAATTCGGGCAAGTTCGGAGACAGGTATTCAATTAGTTCGGACTTGTTTAGTATTGAATTGGGACCAAGACAAAAAAAGTTCTTCTAGCGACGAGGCCCGTGCTTCCTTTGTTGAAATAAGGACAAATGGTTTAATTCAAGATTTTCTAAGAATCGACTTAGCAAAATCGCCTATTTCGTATACTATCAAAAGGAATGATCTATCGGGTTCAGGGTTGATCTCCGAAAGTGAATCAGATCGCACCAGGATCAACCCCTTTTCTTCCATTTATTCCTATTCCAGAGCAAGGATTCTCGAATCCCTTACCCAACATCAAGGAACTATCCATACGTTGTTGAATCAAAATAACGAATGCCAATCTTTGATAATTTTGTCAGCATCCAATTGTTCTTGTTCGCGACTAGGTCCATTCAACGCTGTAAAGTCTCCCGATGTGATAAAAGAATTCAGTCACAAGGACCCCCTAATTTCAACTAGGAAATTGTTGGGTCCTTTAGGAACAGATCTTCAAATTGCGAATTTTTATTTATTTTCACATTTAATAACTTCTAATCAGATCTTGGTAACTAACTATTTCCAACTTGACAATTTGAAACCGACTTTTCAAGTACTTCAATATTTTTTAATGGATGAAAATGGGAAAATTGTGAAGCCCGATCCGTGCAAGAACATCATTTTGAATCCATTTGAGTTAAATTGGGATTTTTTGCATTACACTTGTTGTGAAAAGTCATCTACAATCGTTAGTCTTGGGCAGTTTATTTGTGAAAATGTACGGATAGCCAAAAAAGGACCGCATCTAAAATCGGGTCAAGTTCTAATTGTTCAAGTTGACTCTGTAATAATACGATCGGCTAAGCCCTTTTTGGCTACCCCGGGGGCAACTGTGCATGGTCATTATGGGAAAATGCTTTCTAAAGGAGATACATTAGTTACATTTATCTATGAAAAATCAAGATCTGGTGATATAACGCAAGGTCTTCCAAAAGTGGAACAGGTGTTAGAAGTGCGTTCAATTGCTTCAATATCAATGAATCTCAAAAAGAGGGTGGAGGGTTGGAACAAATGTATAATAAGAATTCTTGGAATTCCTTGGGGATTCTTGATTAGTGCTGAGCTAACTATAGTGCAAAGTCGTATCTCTTTAGTTAATAAGATCCAAAAGGTTTATCGATCCCAGGGCGTGCAGATACATAATAGGCATATCGAAATTATTGTCCGTCAAATAACCTCCAAAGTGTTGGTTTCAGAAGACGGACTGTCTAATGTTTTTTTACCCGGAGAACTCGTTGGATTGTTGCGAGCGGAACGAATGGGACGCGCTTTGGAAGAAGCGATCTGTTACCGAGCTGTCTTATTGGGAATAACCAGAGCGTCTCTGAATACTCAAAGTTTCATATCTGAAGCGAGTTTTCAGGAAACTGCTCGAGTTTTAGCAAAAGCGGCTCTCCGGGGTCGTATCGATTGGTTGAAAGGCCTGAAAGAGAACGTTGTTCTGGGGGGAATGATACCGGTTGGTACTGGATTCAAAGGCAAAGGATTAGTGCACCTTCCAAGGCAACATAAGCATCTTCCCTTGGAAATAAAAGAGAAGAATCTATTCGAGGGGGAAATGAGAGATATTTTATTTCACCACAAAACCTTATTTGATTCTTTCCTTTCAAAGAATTTCCACGATACATCAGAACAATCATTTCTAGTATTTAATGATTCCTAAGAGCAGATTCATCCTTTTGATTTTAAAAGGATCTATATTTGGATTTGATCCAGTCATTTGATTTGGTAAGAGTAATCAAAATAATAATGAATAGAAAAGAAGAATGGCTTGGCCCTGTCTTTTGGGCCAATCTCTGGTAGAAGGGAAGGTTCCATCGGAACAATTTTTTTTTCAGGGTACCTCGTCTCTTTTTGTTTTTTGAAAAAAAAAACAAAAAGAGGGAGGAGTATGGGGAGAAATGACAAGAAGATATTGGAACATAAATTTGGAAGAGATGATGGAAGCGGGAGTTCATTTTGGCCATGATATTCGAAAATGGAATCCTAAAATGGCACCTTATATCTCTGCAAAGCGTAAAGGTAGGCATATTACAAATCTTATTAAAACTGCTCGTTTTTTATCAGAAACTTGTGATTTGGTTTTTGATGCAGCCCGTAAGAAAAAACAATTCTTAATTGTTGGCACTAAAAAAAAAGCAGCTGATTCAGTATTACGGGCTGCAATAAGGGCTCGGTGTCATTATGTTAATAAAAAATGGCTCAGCGGGATGTTAACGAATTGGTCGACTACAGAAACGAGACTTCAGAAGTTTAGAGACTTGAGAACCAAACAAAAAACAGGAAGATTGGATCGTCTTCCGAAACGAGATGCGGCCATCTTGAAAAGACAATTATCTCACTTGCAAAGATATCTTGGCGGGATTCAATATATGACAGACTTACCCGATATTGTAATCGTTGTTGATCAGCACGAAGAATATACGGTCCTTCGGGAATGTATCACTTTAGGAATTCCAACAATTTGTTTAATCGATACAAATTGTGACCCCAATCTCGCCGATATTTCGATTCCAGCGAATGATGATTCTATCTCTTCCCTCCGATTTATTCTTAACAAATTAGTATTCGCAATTCGTGAGGGCCGTTCTGAGTCTCTAAGAAATCCGTAATTAATAAGAATAAAAAGAACTTATGTCGGTTCGGAACCCTCATAGATTTATCGAATCGCTTACTATTTCTGAATCTCAAAAACGAGATAAAAAGAACTGGGCTATAGAGTGTGATTAGTTGGTATTCCAAATATACGATTCAAGTAGTTAAGTCAAGAAAAAGATGGTTGAATCAAAATAATTTCGTTTAAAGTTTTCTTTTTCTCAGAGAGCAATATGAATCTTTTATCAGGTTCCACCAACATACTAAAAGGGTTATACGAGCTATCCGGTGTGGAAGTAGGCCAACATTTCTATTGGAAAATCGGAGGTTTCCAAGTTCACGGCCAAGTACTGATTACTTCGTGGGTTGTAATTGCTATCTTATTAGGTTCCGCTGCGCTAGCTGTTCGGAAACCACAAACCATTCCGACCGGCGTTCAGAATTTCTTCGAATATGTCCTTGAATTCATTCGAGATGTGAGTCAAACTCAAATTGGAGAAGAATACGGCCCTTGGGTTCCTTTTATTGGAACTATGTTTCTCTTTATTTTTGTTTCTAATTGGTCGGGCGCTCTTTTACCTTGGAAAATCATACAATTACCTCACGGGGAGTTAGCCGCACCCACGAATGATATAAATACTACGGTTGCTTTGGCTTTACTCACGTCAGTGGCATATTTCTATGCGGGTCTTACTAAAAAAGGGTTAGCTTATTTCGGGAAATATATTCAACCAACTCCAATCCTTTTACCTATTAACATCTTAGAAGATTTCACAAAGCCCTTATCACTTAGTTTTCGCCTGTTTGGAAATATATTAGCTGATGAATTAGTAGTTGTTGTTCTTGTTTCGTTAGTACCTTTAGTGGTTCCTATCCCTGTCATGTTCCTTGGATTATTTACAAGTGGTATCCAAGCTCTTATTTTTGCAACTTTAGCCGCGGCTTATATAGGTGAATCCATGGAGGGCCACCATTGACTAGTTTTCGAAAGAGTCCTTTTTTTCGCTTCGGCGAAGGAAATATAGGTGCGACTCAAACTAATCGACTTCGAAAAAACAATATCTATACCTACACTATATACGATTTAG